ATATTCGCAAAAATCGGTCAATAATATCAAAATCGGATGAATCGGCCCAAACCGGCTTACTAATGGGATGCCCTAATACATTACAAAATTTCGTTTTAGCCAATGATCTAATTAGAGGAATAATTGGAACTATTATATCAAGTTTTTTGCTAACAATTTCGATTAGAAATGTATTTTGCAGCATTTGACTCCGTACCACTGAACGATTTAACCGAACATTTGAAAAATAGCCTAAAAGGTGAAATGAATGTTCGGATAATTGGTTTATATGAATCGTTCCTGGTTGAGACCAAATATTAAAAAAACATTGCCATAAATGGATAAAATAGTGTTTCCATTTATTCATCACAAGAGGCCCATTCTTTGAAGCCAGAATAGATTTTCCTTGATATCTAACATAATGAATGAGAGGATCATTGAAGAATGTTAAGGTAGACGAAAAATCTTTAGCAAAAACTTCTACAAGATGTTCTCTTTTTGCATAAAAAAAGATTCGCTCAAAAAAAACGCTAAAAGATTTTAATCGTAAATGAGAGGATTTTTTACGTAGAAAAAGGAAGATAGATTCATATTCACATACATAAAAATTATAGAGGAACAAGAATAATCTTGGATTACTTTTTGAAAAAGTAGATTTTGGAGTACTAAAACTATTCCAATTACAAAAATGATAAAGAAACAACCGTAATAAATGAAAAAAAGGGGCATCTTTCACCCAATATCGAAGGATTTGAACTAAGATTTCCAGATGGATAGGATAGGGTATTCGTATATCTGACACATAATTTAAATATGTAAATTTATCTTCCAAAAAGGGAAAAATGGAATGAATTGATCGCAAATTTTGATAAGATTTTACGATTTCTGCCTCCCCTAAGGAAGAGCTTAATTGTAGGAAAAATGGAATTTCCACGACGATGGCAAAACCCTCTGATATTATTTGAGAATAAAAATTCTTATTATACCCCAAAAATGGATTTTTGTTAGAATCATTAGCAGAAATGATCAAATGATTCTGTTGATACATTCGAGTAATTAAACGTTTTACAATTAGTAAACTAAATTTATTGTCATAACCTACATTTTCCACAAAACTGGATCTATTAAAATCATGACTATAAGCAAGTCCATAAATATACTCCCGAAAAATAAGTGGGTATAGGAAGTCCTGTTGGCGAGATCTATCTCGTTCTAAATATACTTGATATTCCTTCATTTTAGAAATTCTATTTGGTCAAAGGATCAGAGATTCATTGGATTATCAAATGATACATAGTGCGATACAGTCAAAACAGGGTATTCTATTATATATCCGAATTCCAATAAAAAACAAATATGAATAGATACCTAGAAAACAAGTAAAACCCATCAATGGACTATCTCTCCTCGCTTGTTCCATCTAATTGTTCTAGGACAACAAGCTAGTTAGAAATCCTTTATTTTTTGGACCAATCGCTCTTTTGATTTTGGAAAAAAGATATCTTTATCAATATACTCTTTCTTCTACACATTTATCGCTACCCCATAACATAGTGGAGAATAGCTAATAGTTAGGACTTATAACAAAAATCCAAAATCCATTCGTGGGAAAAACTTTTTCCACAGCAAGCACTAATTTTTTTTTAACGTATAATTAGATGGGGTAATCATTCAAATAAAAAATGAAAGCTCGTTGCTTTTTGTTTCCCTATAATTGGAGCAGATAAGCTCTATCCCTTTATTAATTCAACCCAACTGAATTCATTTGTTCCGAGCCAACAATTCAAACAAAAATGTGGGCCGGGTCCAATACGAATGAAAAATTTTTAGAATTCGCCATTGATACGACATGCTGCTTTTTCCATTCATTCCTTTCTGGATCAGTCGTGGTCTTACAAACCCTACCGATGGTATGGATGAACGAATTGGTTCATAGAAATGTGTAAAAAATGGAGTCGCACTTAAAAGCCGAGTACTCTACCATTGAGTTAGCAACCCTAATCAAATAAAAAAAAAAAAGAAGATGTGTATATCCAATCGCAATAAAAACAAAAAAAAATGGAATTCTCTAATCAAATAAAATATTACATAAAAATGAAAATGGAAAATATAGAAAGAAAAAAAAGAAAAAATGATAGACCACTTCTTTGTCTACTACTATGTTATACATTATTTTATACATTATTTTAATTTTATTTAATATTTTCCCCAAAAAACTTCTTGTTTGTATCAAACAAAATCCAACGAATCCACCATTTGATGAAGTCAAAAAAACCTATGTAACATGAGTAAATCGATCCATTTATTCACGATCGGATTATATTTGTTTGATACACTGTTGTCAATATTCGTGTTGAAAAAAGAATACAATCGAGAAAACAAACAAATAAAAAAAATATATATATGAATATTCTAATTTTTATTAATTATTATTTTTCATTTTTTTAATTTCATTCATTATTCTATTCAATTTAATTCAATTAAATCATTATGTTCTAATTTTGAAATAGAAATTCTATTC